TGAGGTATGGAAAGAGATCAAATTTGAGTTTCGCGCAGTAGATACTTTGGATAAGGCTAAGCCAGATAACAATTAATTACTTTCTGTTCTCTTAATTGAATATTGAATTGCAATTAAACTCGGCCCAATCTTTTACTAAAAGGATTGAGCCGAATACAAATACAAAGATTCTATTGCATGTATTTGGGATAAATACATATATCTTTAGATATCTTTAGATATAGAAAATTTGAAATAGAAATCTAAGACTCAAATGTTTCTATTGTTGTCTTGGATCCACAATTAAACCTATGGATCCTTAGGATTGGTATATTCTTTATATATCCTGTAGTTTCCCTGAATTAAGTGAAGTATCACAAATCTTTCGACCCATCCTGTATATTGTCTTTTTCGTTCCGTGTTGGAATAGAACCTTAATTTATTACTTGTTATTAGTTAGTTATTAGATGAGATTTTACGAAAAGATTCTTTCTAGGCGAGAACAAATATTTTTTTTGTTTGACGCGACGACATAGGAAAAACCACCTTTTATCATTCTAAAAAAAAAATATTGAATTTAGAAGGAAAGGGGATTTCATCATATTCATATATAGTGAAGTCTTCCCCCCGGATTCCCACAAAACAAAAGAAAATCCTTTTTCACACTTCCTATTAGTAGTGATTGAATTTATATGCTTAGCTTAGTCTGATAGGAAATAAGATATTCAAACCCAAATAAAGAATTGTGGATCGAATGACTATTCATCTATTGTATTTTTATGCAAACTATTCATCTATTGTATTTTTATGCAAATAGGGGCAAGAAAACTCTATGGAAAGGTGGTGGTTTAATTCGATGGTGTTTAAGAAGGAGTTAAAACACAGGTATGATATAAAGAAATCAACGGACAATCTTGGTCCTATTGAAAATACTAGTGAAAGTGAAGATCCGAATAGAAAAGGTAGGGCTAAAAACATTCATAGTTGGGGAGATCGTGACAATTCTAGTTACAGTAATGTCGATCATTTATTTGGCGTCAAAGACATTCGGAATTTCATCTCGAATGATACTTTTTTAGTTAGGGATAATAATGGGGACAGTTTTTCTATCTATTTTGATATTGAAAATCAGATTTTTGAGATTGAGAACGGTCGTTCTTCTCTGCGTGAACTAGAAAGTTCTTTTTCTAGTTATCGCAATTTTAGTTATATGAATAATGGATCTACGAGTGAAGATTCCTTATACAATCATTACATGTATGATACTCAATCTAGTTGGAATAATCACATTACTAGTTGCATTGACAGTTATCTTCAGTCTCAAATCTGCATTGATACGTCCATTGTAAGTGATAGTAGTGAGAGTTACATTTCCGGGTGCGTTTTTGATAAACGTAGAACTAGTAGTGAAAGCGATAGGTCCAGTATACGAATCTACGCGAAGAGTAGTTATTTACCTCTAACACAAGAAACAGAAAGTTCTAATGATCTCGATGCAACTCAAAAATACAAGCATTTGTGGGTTCAATGCGGAAATTGTTATGAATTAAATTATAAGAAATTGTTGAAATCAAAAATGAATATTTGTCAAGAATGTGGATATCATTTGAAAATGAGTAGTTCAGAAAGAATCGAAGTTTTGATCGACCCCGGTACTTGGGATCCTATGGATGAAGGCATGGTCTCTCTGGATCCCATTGGATTTCATTCGGAGGAGGAGCCTTATAAAGATCGTATTGATTCTTATCAAAGAAAGACAGGATTAACTGAGGCTGTTCAAACGGGCGTAGGTCAACTAAATGGTATTCCCATAGCAATTGGAGTTATGGATTTTCAGTTTATGGGGGGTAGTATGGGATCCGTAGTCGGGGAGAAAATCACCCGTTTGATTGAGTACGCTACCAATCAATTTCTACCTCTTATTATAGTGTGTGCTTCGGGGGGGGCGCGCATGCAAGAAGGAAGTTTGAGCTTGATGCAAATGGCTAAAATATCGTCTGCCTTATATGATTATCAATCAAATAAAAAGTTATTGTATGTATCAATCCTTACATCGCCTACTACTGGTGGGGTAACTGCTAGTTTTGGTATGTTGGGAGATATCATTATTGCTGAACCAAATTCCTACATTGCATTTGCGGGTAAAAGAGTAATTGAACAAACATTGAATAAAACAGTACCCGAAGGTTCACAAGCGGCTGAATATTTATTCCAGAAGGGCTTATTCGACCTAATCGTACCACGTAATCTTTTAAAAAGCGTTCTGAGTGAGTTATTTAAGTTCCACGCCTTCTTTCCTTTGAATTCCAATTCAATCAAGTAGAGTGCACTAAATTCAATTATTTTATTTGTAGCAAACAAAAACAAGTGGATAACTCTTTTTTTTTTTACCTAGATTTCCAATTACTAATTAAGATTAAGAAGTCTCTATCATCATCAACAAGATAAAAGCGAGAGTTCTTACTTTTGTGAATTTAGGCAAATAAAACGAATTTCGTCTTACGTATATAATCAAATTCAAATATAAAAAAGATAGATATACAGTTTTGTATCTTTCTCCATCTCCTGAAAATCCCATTTCACTAAAAATCCCGGTTGTGTCGCGTTCTAACAAATCTTTCGATAATTTGTAAGAAACTCTTTCTTTATTACTTTATTAAAAATTCAAATAAAATTAGAAAACAAGAACAAAACACAAAGAAATGAAGAAAAATAATCAAAGTTGATTATCATACATATCTTTCATGTAGATAGATGAATAAGTCCATTTATTTAATTCTACATTCCTTGGACTTATTTTATCACTTAGATATGTAGATACTTAATATATCGAATAAGAATTTTCAAATTCAATTAATTAATAATAACTACGAATTTATAATAATTACAATTCTTAATTATAATCAATATAAATAGAAAGTATGATATTTAATAAAAAAAACAGGTGCAAATAGTAAATCGAGGTACCCCATTTTATGACAACTTTCAATTTTCCCTCTATTTTTGTGCCTTTAGTAGGCCTAGTATTTCCGGCACTTGCAATGGCTTCTTTATTTCTTCATGTTCAAAAAAACAAGATTGTTTAAATCTCAGGGGACCAACCTCATCCGTTTTTTTTTTTGAAACTTAGACTTGTAGCATAACACAGATATTTCTTTCGGGAAATGGAAATATGGTATAACATGTGATTTGATTTCCGCCGAACATAAAGGAAAAAACTCTTATGCCTGCAGAAAATGATCTATGGGGTAAATGAATTCTAGCTAGTTTCAAATAGATCAGGATCGCCGGATGCCTAAAATGTAAAGTCGGTGGATCCATATGTATATCAATAATGTATATTGGGATCCTATGAAGGGTATGTTATTATTTTAGATCTAACCAATTTGGTGAATTACTCCTAAAGGTTCCCATCAAACTAGTGCTAGTTCACATCAAACTGGTACTAGTTGATGAAAGTTCCTTCGGAAACAAAATAAAGTAAAGTCAAATGGGGTATTCTCTCAATTCCAATAAAAGGCAATCGGATCAAGTATGAGTTGGAGATCAGAACATATATGGATAGAACTTATAATGGGGTCTCGAAAACTAAGTAATTTTTGCTGGGCCCTTATCGTTTTTTTAGGTTCATTAGGATTCTTATTGGTTGGAACTTCAAGTTATCTTGGTCGAAATTTGATATCTTTTGTTCCGTCTCAGCAAATCATTTTTTTTCCGCAAGGGATCGTGATGTCTTTCTACGGGATCGCGGGTCTCTTTATTAGTTCCTATTTGTGGTGCACAATTTCCTGGAATGTAGGTAGTGGTTATGATCGATTCGATAGAAGGGAAGGAAAAGTGTGTATTTTTCGTTGGGGATTTCCTGGAAAAAATCGTCGTATATTCCTCCGATTCCTTATAAAAGATATTCAATCCATTAGAATAGAAGTTAAAGAGGGTATTTATGCTCGTCGTGTCCTTTATATGGACATCAGAGGCCGGGGGGCTATTCCGTTGACTCGTACTGATGAGAATTTGACTCCACGAGAAATTGAACAAAAAGCCGCGGAATTGGCCTATTTCTTGCGCGTACCGATTGAAGTCTTTTGAGAAAAGGAACTGGAACGGTCTGAAAAACTTTCTCAGCAGGAGGGGAAAAATGCAACAATCCTCTTTTTTCTATAACATAACTTAACCGAAGTTTCGTCAAAACGTTCAGTCCAGCCAAAGTCGACGTATATGGAACAACCATAAAAGTATATGGAACAACCATAAAACAAAACAACTTTTTTTGTGGTTTTTTATGCGTATCCAAATCCATGCAACTCAATTGAAACAAGTAAGAAATTGAACTACTAGATTCAATCCATTTCATATATCAAACGATTTCGAAAAAAAAAAGAGCAATTTCTTTTTTTTTTTTTTTTGTAAGTTCAATATTTGTTGGAAGTGATACTTTAGATGCAGATAAATAGATGCAGATAAATCATATCTTGTCAATTATTTCCTTTTTGTTTTGTCAATCGACCCTTTATTTTATCCTTTCGTTTGTGTTCTTTACTAACCAATAATGGGTTTTCTTTTCTTAATAATGAGAAGTGGCCCACCTCTGTCTTGTTTTTCCGCTCATTTTTTTGATCATCACAATATCTTTCTCTCAATTATTCTTGGCTATGAGGAATCATTGGAATTTTTTCGAAATGTTGGATATTTTGATAGAAACGGAGTTCTTTCGTTTCAAAATCTCAATAATATTCATTCCTTAACTTAAATTAAATAAAAGTTAAATTAAAGAAAATACTTCTTTCGGTCATTCAGCAAAAGGAAACACTTGTTTGAAATTTGATGAATTGAGATATCCGGAAACAATCTTTTGGATTATTTCTTCATTTGAATTCGAAGTCGAGTGTTAGTCTATTTCTGTATTCTTTACTAGATTTAAACAAAATCACAAAAAAATAGATTGATAGATTTGATACCCTGTCTAGAACTCATGTTTAAAAGAAATATTCGATCACATGGAGTCGACAAATGAAGTGGGT